TTCCGAGAATCCAGATTAGATTATCGGGTCGTAAGAAAAAAAAACTAATTGGAGAAAGCTTTTTCTACTGAGCGTGTTCATTCGTTTTGACTATTTTAGCATATTTTTTTTATCCCAGTAATTTCTACTCTACCTCCCCGGAGTTCATTCTCCGGGAAACTCCGTTTAAATTATTCCGACGGACTTTTTATAACCCACTTCGTTTATTATCTCATTGGAAATCATATAAAAACAATCCCTATTTAATATAGCTATTTGTGCAAGTATTTTACGATTAAAAAGCAACTGTCCTTTGTACAGATCGTGTATTAATCTACTATAATTATAGGATACCCCCCTTTCGCGAATTACTGCGTTTATCCGAGTGATCCACAAACGACGAAAATTTCTCTTTTGACTGCCCCGATCCCGATGAGCCGAAAACAAAGCTCTTATTGTCTGTTGAGTAATGGTTCGAGTAAGTTTTGAATGGGCCCCCCGAAAGCTTAATGCAAATAAACGCATTTTTGTTCTACGTCTACGAGCTATATATCCCCGGCTAATTCTAGTCATTGAATAGATGAAACTTCCACCGAATAACTAATTTTTTTCTTTTCTTTCAGTTATTCTTTTCGCCTTTCCTAATATATTAAGAACAAAACGAATTTTTCCAATGTATAAAATAAAAATTCCAAGGGCTTTGGCTACTATAACCTTCCTGACCGCGATTTTTTTTTTAGGCATTTCAATGCGGGATAAAGAAATTTTATTGTGTTATAGGTGTCAAAAATAGAAAAAAATGGATAATAGATAAAGAAATTGCGGGTTCCTTCGTTTCTATGGTGACTTCCTAAACGGTGAGGTCTTCTCTATACACCGGAGCCTTTACTTCATTTAATCAACGTTATTGGTAACTTGTATAGTTCACCCCTTTTGGCTCTACCCATGAATTATCCAGCAATAGGCCTTTCACAACGAGATCTACCTATACAGTAACGGTATTTAATTATGAAACTTAGCTGGGTAGCTGACCCTCTTAGTCCGTTAGTGCCAAAGTAGGAGCTTAATCTTTATGCTTTTTTTTATTTATATTTAGTTATATTTAAAAGTATATTTAGTTATATTTAAAAGTAAATTAAATAAATAAAAAAAATTCAAATTAAATTAAATAAGTAAATAAGAAAGTAAATAAAAAAAGGATTTCCTCCGCTTAATGGCTAACCATTTGCTACCAATGGAGAATCGCTTCTCATCTTAAATTGAGATTTGCGCCAACGGAAACCATAAAATTTATCCACAATGTAGGAATGTGGGAGCTTTGATTATTTTTATATAGTGAATGGAGTCCCTTCTTACATTTTATACTATTCACCATTCACCGGTACTGATCATTGATACCGGAAAGTTTTTTTCTTGCTTTTGTACCAGCTCATGGTATGATCTAAACGAGTCGCACATACACCCGAGTACATGTTCCTCGACGTTGAGGGCATCCCCGAAGAGCGGGGGATTTCGTGACATTTCTGATTGGCTGTCTTGTATTTCTAATAAGTTGTTTAATAGTTGGCATGCTGAATTTAGACATAATGGGCTGGTTTAGATTGATCCTAACCGGAGAATTCTGAATTACTTCCAGTTATTAGAATAGGAAAATCATAGATAAAATCTCAAATTACGTATTTGTGTGAAATCCGTCTTATTTTCATTCAACTGCTACAAGATCAACAATTCCATAAGCTTGTGCTTCTGTTGCTGACATAAAAACATCTCTTTCCATGTCTTCGGATACAACCCATAAGGGTTTGCTCGTTCTTTGTGCATAAACCCTTGCGAGGGTTTCACGCAGTTGCAGCAATTCTTCCGCTTCCAGGATAGCTTCTCCTGCTTGGGTATCATAAAACATACTAGCAGGTTGATGGATCATTACCCTGATGATATAACATAATAAAAAGTTCTTCTATACTATAAAGACTAATATAATAGGAATAGGGCAAAAGATAGAATTGAACAACCGTACGGGCATCAAAGATGCATTGCATATGCATACGGCTTTACACTAAAATTGACCCTTACCCTCCAAGAAAGAGAAAGAGAAAAGTAAAATATACCGGACCCTGGTGGGTTAAATGATCAAATGGCCACCCTTCCTTTTTCTTTTGCAATAGTTAAAAACTACTATGATGGCTCCGTTGCCTTATATTTATTAATATATTCAATATTTCTTTTTTTTTTTTGTTTGTGATTCAGCAATCCCAAAGTTTCTTTTTGAGCCAATCAAAGAAAAAATCTTGTTTTTTTTCGCACTCTTTGCATAACTGCATAACATAATAGAAATTTTTTTAAGAGCCTTCCGGTGTGAACAAAAAAGGTTTGTGACGCTGAGCTGAGCTCCCGATAAATAAGAGAAAATCGGAAATACTCTTTCTCCCATACTACTCTCTCGATACATAATCTAATGTTTTGAAAAAACAATGCAAAATTTTATCATTATCATATCGAATTCGAAGTGCCATGCTATTTT